ACTTTTTATACAAACATTAATTGGTCGTGTATTAGCAGACGATATCTATATGGGTTCCCGATGCATTGCCGTTAGAAATCAAGATATCGGGGTTTGGCTTGTCAATCGATTCATAACCTTTCAAACGCAATTCATATCCCTTCGAACCCCCTTTACTTGTAGGAGTATGTCTTGGATCTGTCGCTTATGTTATGGCCGAAGTCCTACTCATGGCGACCTGGTTGAATTAGGAGAAGCTGTAGGTATTATTGCGGGTCAATCTATTGGAGAGCCGGGTACTCAACTAACATTACGAACTTTTCATACCGGCGGAGTATTCACAGGGGGTACTGCAGAACATGTACGAGCCCCTTCTAACGGGAAAATAAAATTTAATGAGGATTTGGTTCATCCCACACGTACACGCCATGGGCATCCTGCTTTTCTATGTTATATGGACTTGTATGTAACTATTGAAAGTGAAGATATTCTATATAACGTGACTATTCCACAAAAAAGTTTTCTTTTAGTTCAAAATGATCAATATGTAGAATCAGAACAAGTGATTGCCGAGATTCGCGCGGGAACATACACTTTGAATTTTAAAGAAAGGGTCCGAAAGCATATCTATTCCGACTCCGAAGGAGAAATCCACTGGAGTACTGATGTGTACCATACACCTGAATTTGCATATAGTAATGTCCACCTCTTACCAAGAACAAGCCATTTATGGATATTAAAAGGAAGTTCGTGCAGATACCGTGTAGTCTCTTTTTCAATACATAAGGATCAAGATCAAGTTCATTCTCTTTCTGTTTCTGCCGAAGGAAGATATATTTCGAGCTTTTCAAGAAATAATGATCAAGTTAGATACAGATTCTTTAGTTCGGATCTTTCTGGTAAAAATCAAAGTAAGATTACTGACTATTCAGAGCATAATCGAATCATATGTACTGGTCATTGTAATCTCATATACCCCCCAATTCTACATGAGAGTTATGATTTATTGGCAAAGAGGCGAAGAAATAGATTCATCATTCCATTCCAATCGATTCCAGAACGGGAGAAAGAACTAATGTCCCCTGCCGATATCTCGATTGAAATACCCATAAATGGTATTTTCCGTCGAAAAAGTATTTTTGCTTATTTCGATGATCTTCAATACAGAAGAAACAGTTCAGGAATTACTAAATATGGGACTATAGGAGTGCATTCAATCCTCAAAAAAGAGGATTTGATTGAATATCGAGGAGTCAAAGAATTTAAGCCAAAATACAAAATGAAAATAGATAGATTTTTTTTCATTCCCGAGGAAGTACATATTTTACCGGAATCTTCTTCAATAATGGTACGGAACAATAGTATCATTAGAGTGGATACACGAATTGCTTTAAATACAAGAAGCCGAGTAGGCGGCTTGGTCCGAGTGGAGAAAAAAAAAAAAGAGATTGAACTTAAAATCTTTTCTGGAGATATCCATTTTCCTGGAGAGACAGATAAGATCTCCCGACACAGCGGGATCTTGATACCACCAGGAACGGTAAAAAAAAATTCGAAGGAATCAAAAAATTTGCAAAATTGGATCTATGTCCAACGGATTACACCTACTAAGAAAAAGTATTTTATTTTTGTTCGGCCCGTAATCATATATGAAATAGCAGACGGTCTAAATTTATCAACACTTTTCCCTCAAGATCTGTTGCAGGAAAGGGAAAACCTGCAACTTCGAGTTGTTAATTATATCCTTTATGGATATGGTAAACCTGTTTTGGGAATTTCTGACCCAAGTATTCAATTAATTCGTACTTGTTTATCGCTGGATTGGGATCAAGAAAAAAAAAGTTCTTCTATTGAGGAGGCTCATGCTTCTTTTATTGAAGTAAGTACAAGAGGTTTGATTCGATATTTCTTACGAATTGACTTAGTGAAATCCCATAGTTTGTATAGTCGAAAAAGGAAGGATTTCTCAAGTTCTGGATTCCTCTATGATAATGCGTCAGAGCGTGCCAATATCAATCCATTTTATCTCAAGGCAAGAATTCAACAATCACTTAGACAAAATCAAGGAACTATTAGTACGTTGTTGAATAGAAATAAGGAATACCAATCTTTGATAATTTTATCATCACCTAATTGTTTTCGAATGGGTCCATTCAACAATGTAAAATATCACAATGTGATAAAAGAAAGAATTAAAAGCGATCCTATAATTTTAATTAGGAATTACTTGGGCCCTTTAGGAACAGCTCTTCAAATTGCGAATTATTCTTCATATTCGTTTTACCATTTTATAACTCATAATCAGATCTCGGTAACTAAATATTTGCAACTTGAGCTTGACAATTTAAAAAAGAACGTTCAAGTAATTCAAATTAAATATTATTTAATGAATGAAAATGGGAGAGTTTCTAAGCCCGATCCATGCAGTAACATCATTTTGAATCAATTCAATTTGAATTGGCATTTTCTCTATCATGATTATCATCACAATTATTGTGAAGAAAGATCCCCAATAATTAGC